AAAAAAAAACTACAAAATAGAGAAAGGTCCATTTACAGACACCTAGAGGGATAAGTATTTATTAGATTGATCCATATCAATCTATTTTTAGAATAGATCCTCATACGAATTACTCATATGCCGAGAACCAGATTTGAACTGGTGACACGAGGATTTTCAGTCCTCTGCTCTACCAACTGAGCTATCCCGACCATTACCAAGACATCATCCTCATTTTAATAGAAGACTGGCGTCTATGTCAATTAAAAAGAAAAAAAAAACAGGTAGGGCGTCAACGGGTTTTGGGGGTTGGGGATAGAGGGACTTGAACCCTCACGATTTTAAAAGTCGACGGATTTTCCTCTTACTATAAATTTCATTGTTGTCAGCATTTATATTGACATGTAGAATGGGACTCTATCTTTATTCTCGTCCGATTAACCAGTTGTTCAAAAGATTTATCAAACTATGGGGTAAATTATTTTATTAATGAATGTTGTATTTGATTCCTTCTTCAATTTGGAATCAATACGAATTCACAACAATTCTTTATATTTTTCAGAAAAAAAATAAAAAATATATAAATACGGGTTTGGGTCGTCTTTTTTTTTTTTTGAGATAGTTTTTTATTACCTTTAGGTATGTGTATAGGTTTATCTTTTATCCTTTCTGTAGTTTCGATAGAAGGATTCCTTTACTAACGGTAGTCAAACCCCATTTGTTAGAACAGCTTCCATTGAGTCTCTGCACCTATCCCTTTTTATTTAAATTCTTTCTTTACGAACCCGAACCCTTATTTATTTTCGTAAAACAGGATTTGGCTCAGGATTGCCCATTTTTAATTCCAGGGTTTCTCTGAATTTGAAAGTTCTCACTTAGTAGGTTTCCATACCAAGGCTCAATCCAATTAAGTCCGTAGCGTCTACCAATTTCGCCATATCCCCCTGTGTTTTGAGATTCAATCTCATTATGATGCCTTTCCCCCTCCTTTTTTTTCATTTATTTAATATTTATTTTTATGCTATACGGAACCACTTCATTTTTTAGATACTCATTCTTATATCGAATGGGGTTGCCCCTTTTGATTTCTTGCCTATCTTCTTTCGTCTCTATCGCGGACCCGTATTTCTTTTTTTTGTCCAATCAGAAGTGATTCTATCATTTCTCCATTTGCTATTCAATATCGATGGATATACACTAAATAAATATATATGTTTCTCTTAACTCTTATTTTTCCGCGGCAATTTGGTGGAATACTCGAACGATCGATTCTTTGTTTTAGTCTTAGCTGCAGCCCTCCTTCCGAATGAAAACAAAAGACAGGAGTGTCTCATTATTATCTGGATTGCTTTTTTTTTGTTGCCTCTTTCTCTTTCATTTCATTTTTATTCTTATCCTTTTTTTCTTAGACACATTTGAGGAAAACCCTCTATATAGAACCATACAATAACAAAATTTTATAGTTCTAACTAATTATTTCATTTATTTCTATTTAATATTTATTTAATATTTTAAATTTATAATTATTTAGTCTAAAAAAAGGTTGAATCATTTAGCATTTAAACTTTATTTCGACTTCTAATATATAACTAATATATAATTAGAGAATTATAAATTCAAAAAAAAAATGTACAAAAGGATCTTCACTTACTAATCTAACTTCACTTACTAATCTAATTTAGTAGATTCTATTTATATTATAGATTTTATTTAGAACTCTAAACTCAATTTAACGTTTGAAATTCTTAAATTTGATTGTTATTTAAATTCATTTAAATAAAATATAAATTATCGTTAATAGATAAAATCCTAAGAGTTTTACGAATTCCCATGTATGTAAAATTTCTTTTATTTAAGCCCGCTTAGCTCAGAGGTTAGAGCATCGCATTTGTAATGCGATGGTCATCGGTTCGATTCCGATAGCCGGCTTTTTCTATTTATTTTCTTTTTTACATACATGATTGATCAGATTTTTTGAAATAAAAGAAGATTGAAATAAAGAACTTCTTCACCCCCCCCTTTTTTTTCAAAAGGCCAAAAATCTCTTTATTTTATTATGTCGTAGAAACTTCCAATTATGAATGGGGGAGTTATATCTTTTCTTTGGAAAAGAAATCAAGAACAAAAAAAAAAAAAGAAAGCCCTTTCTTTTGGTTTTGTTTTATTTATCTATATAGATTATATATAGTTTCCATTTCTATATCAATATATAGAAGTTATCTAATAAATAGATTTTTTTATTGTATATCAATTTTTGTAGATATACAATAGTAGATATGCAATAAAAAAATACAAACAAAAAAGTCAATACAAAAAAGTCAATACAAAAAAATATGTATATTGATCTAATGCATCTCATTTCTATTTGTTTGTAGTACAATACTTCATTTTATCGGATTTCACTTCATTTAGTATTTAGTTCAGTTTTAATTTTTTTTTATTTTAATTTATGAAATTTCAATCAAATTTCTAAAAAAAAAGGAGTCTTTATGTCACGTTACCGAGGGCCTCGTTTCAAAAA